AACTTTATGAATGTTGTATTAATGAACGCGGTAATCTATATCGGCGCGTTCTCGCCTCGTTTATTGCCCTCTTGTGCTGTCCTGTCGTGTCGTCAATTGACAGTATGACTTAGGGCTCAATATAATTTGAGCGACAAAAAAAATCATATTTAGGTAAACCACCTTGAATCTACTGCAGAGTGGTAGATCTTGGATCCAAGGTATAACCCTTTGTGACTGAGAGATATAAAGACGAAAAAGACCAATGAAATCAAGTTTCAAGGTTGTATTTAATGGTAAAGTTTGATTCCCATTAAACCCCCGAATATTTTATGTGTCTCCTTTTGGTGGCTCTCAGCCTGAGTTATATTAAGTTATATTATATTATGATGGCCACAGGGCCGCCCCTATGGTCCAGTGGTTAAGACATCTCTCTTTCACGGAGAAAACGAGGGTTCAAGTCCCTCTGGGGGTATACAAGACTATAGGAGCGGGATTTCCTATCAAGTGATCTATATTTGTCAAGTCCTTCTATTAGTCTACTTAGTGGGACTTTCTATTTTATATCAAGTGATATATATTTGTAAAGTCTGCCTGGGAAACGAAAGGAAGTGGCTTATGGAACGTCTAAAATAAATTAGACGCTGGGTCGATGCCCGAGTGGTTAAAGGGGACGGACTGTAAATTCGTTGACAAGATGTCTACGCTGGTTCAAATCCAGCTCGGCCCAACAATTCGCCAATCTACTTGATAGAACTCTTAAGAAATACCTGACCTGATACAAGAGAATAAAAAAGAATCCAAATTTTCTGCAAGATCTCTTCTTATTTCCCTGGGATTGTAGTTCAATAGGCTAGAGCACCGCCCTGTCAAGGCGGACGTTGCGGGTTCGAGCCCCGTCAGTCCCGATGTATCTAATCCAATAAGTACATTAATTCGCCTCTCCATTTTCTGTCAAAGAAGGGACAGAGAGCAATTGAATTCCGAAGGGGTTTCCCCTCTTTTTTTCAGGATTCTATCGAAGAAAGAACAAACCCTAAACTAAAATGAAAAGAACTAAAATAGTGAAGTTGATAAAATATTCCATCTTTTCTCCCGCGACTAATATTTCTCATACTTCTTTTTCTTCCAAAGAAAATTGGATCATTAAAATTTAGAACCTAATTCCTCTCTTGTTCCACTTCGCTTGTATTGTTTGTTGGGGTTTTGTAGTTAATGGAAACGGACGGGTGGTTAGATGATACTTCAGTTGATGGTTCTACAAGGAAGACCTAAGGTAGGTTATAGAAAACAAAGAACATAAAAAAAAGGATAAATAAATGAATTTTTGATTGGTCCGGGAATCCAATCTTGGATTCGATATGGATAAAGGATCTTCGTATGTTATACTATTCAATTCTCGACGACGAATTAATTTAATAGCTCAGATATTTTTATTCATGATATTGATCCGATTCAAAATCATCGATAGTTAATAGTTAATGTATTCATTGAATTGACAGGCGAAAAATTTATCATCTCTATGGGATTAAATCCCGAGTTATTGTGAAATAAAAAAACGATGAGATTATGGAAGTAAATATTCTTGCATTTATTGCTACTGCACTGTTCATTTTAGTTCCTACTGCTTTTCTACTTATAATTTACGTAAAAACAGAAAGTCAAAATAATTAATTACTTTAAATGAAACTTGACGTCTGAATTATTCTCAATAGTTGAAGAAATCAAAAGAAAAGTATTCTATTTTTGCGTCTTAGATGAAATCCACGGGCTATAGTCGGCGGTATTCTATGAGATCCGAGAGTATGGTAAGTAAGAAATTGATTTCTTACTTACCATACTTCTATTAGTGTTATAGTAGTATATAAAGTTATACTTGACTTTCTAATAAACTTGGTATACTATATTAGCTTCTATCTTCAATATATGTAGTTATTATTATTATTATCCATATATAGAATTGACGTAGGACCCAATTCTATTTCTTTGATCTATCTATTTATTCCGATTCCGATGAATCTCAAATAATTAGTCTTTATAGACTACATTTCTCCACTAGAATCCAATCCAATGGAATTTAGAAATGAAGATATTTTTATTTGAAAATTTTTCAATTTAAATAAAAAATGCGTTGCAGAACGATCTATAAAACAGTTTCATTCCTCAACTAAAGTAGGAGTGCTTCTAAAGTCCACTTCTTCCCCATACTACGAGTGAAAGGGAAAATGTAAAGACTACCATTAAAGCAGCCCAAGCGAGACTTACTATATCCATGTGAATTATGTCCCTTATCTCTATGATAGAATTATTCCATTATTGCTCACTAATAATAGTAGAATGAATGGTCCAGAGTCAAAAAAGGATTCTGGCAGAACACTATTGATGAACGAAAAAAAATCCATTTCAAAAATTCCTATATGATTTCTAATGATTTCTAATCGGGAAAGAATAAACACAAGTAAAATACACAATGACATTACAAAGGAATGTTAGTAATGGAATCCATTAATCAAATACGAGGGCCCCTTCTTTTTTTTTTTCGTGCCCTTGAAAGTCAAAATAGATCATAGATCAATTGCTAGATCATAGATCAATTGCTTTGCTATTCGTCTATATATATGTAGATTACAGTATAGAAAGCACTTTCCCCAACTAGTAGTTGAATTATCCCGGCTATACAATGTAATTCAAGACCCAATCAGTAGACATTACATTAGCAGTAGAAGAGAATCGGGAAGTCTTGCTTCGACCATTATTTCTAATTTTTCCATTAGAATCTTTCTTTGATTTGAATTTTAGATTCAAAGATTTCCAATCTTTTTTTTTTACAAAATTCCCAGAACAGAATAAAACAGCACAACAGAATAAGAAATTTCAATTCGTTTGTTGATGAGGCGGCACCCGGATTTGAACTGGGGAAAAAGGATTTGCAGTCCCCCGCCTTACCACTCGGCCATGCCGCCAAAACGATACACAATAGGAGAAAAAATTCCCCCCTTTTTTTACTAGACTTTAGTTTATTGTACTTGCATATTGCATCCATTTTTTAATCCTTTTTCTAAATTTAGAAAAATTAGAAAAGAAACCTTTTATTGCCCTTTTGATTGTATTTGATCTACGCCTTCGATTGATTGTATAGTATCTCAAAACACACAATGCCGAAAAACTTCCACGGACTTTTGAAAAATAAAATGTGGATTTTTACTCAAAAAAGTCAAAATTTATGACAAAGGGGAATCATTAACTATTCCTTGACTAACAATTCGTGAATGATTCTGGGATTTGAATCTAAAATTTGGTTTGCCTGATGACATAAGAAAATACAAATTTATACATACTTAATTGATTGATTCTTTTGAATCAAAAATCCTTCTCAATTTCCATTATAACAAAAATTATAAGTATATGTAAACCCCAGAACGGAAATTGTTACACAGATACAAAATTTGCTATTTAGAGTCTGTTGCCTATAAATAAAGTAAATTCGTTGGAAGAAAAAAAAGGGCCCGGCTGGGTATTGACCGGGCCAGGCCCAAAAGGCACTTCGAACAAAATAAAAGCAATAAGGTCTTCTTTATTTATCTTTCTATTTGGATCTTTCGAGCATCTAAATGGAATTGCTAATTATATAATAACGATAAAGAATGTGAAAGAAATACTTTCTTTAATCCTTACTTGATGTGTACTGTAACATAGTAATTATCTTTTTCGATTGGGAGAGATGGCTGAGTGGACGAAAGCGGCGGATTGCTAATCCGTTGTACGAGTTATTCGTACCGAGGGTTCGAATCCCTCTCTTTCCGTTTCCGTTGATGACTTTTTATTTTTTTCTTTCAAATTTTGCAAACCCCTTATTTATTTTTTTACTAGTTAAATGTGTGGAATAGCTAAAATAAAATCTTAAGAAAATTGTAAAATCAAGCAAGAAAAACAAAATTTTTATTTTATTCTTCACGTCCAGGATTACGTCCTGGATCATTGGATAGGAATCCAAAGATGAAGAGAGAAACAAAGAATATTACTACTGTGTAAACGAAAAGTTTGAGAGTAAGCATTACACAACCTCCAAGATCATTTTTTGAAAAAGAAAAACGAGAAAAGATAATAGATCCTCCATTTTTATATCACATATCCTATTTTGACACCAAGAAATGAATTCTAAAAATAGAAAAAAAAATGTTCAGAAATTCAAATGAAGTTGAAATTTGTAATAAGAGTCTTTGATTACCACAAATCACTTTCATACCCACAATTAGATATTGTAAGGGACCCTAATCTAATAGGGTATTTCGCCGGAAAAAGGATTAAAATTGGGAAATAGGACGAGCCTGATTTCTCGCCGCTATTCGAAATTTCAATGTTTGAATTGAAGGTTCATACTGTCAGACTTATTTGATCTTATCATCATAAATTGTTATAATTTTTCTCGAATAAATAATGATAATGAATTTTCTAGGATAGTGTTAAAATCTTATCGAAAACTTACAGCAGCTTGCCAAACAAAGGCTAAAAGAAAAAAGAACAGAGGTATGACTGGCATAACATCTACGATTGGATTCAAAAAAGCATAGGCTTCGGGCAATTTGGCGAAGAAAAGACTACTCGGATAAAGGGCAGAATTAAGACAGATCAAACTAAAGATATTAAGCATAACAGACATTTTTTTCGTCGAGATAATTGCATTTTGATTGAGTTATTGATATAAGGAAAAATGAAGAAAGTAGGGTAGACAAAAAAATCCTTCTTTTTCCGCTCAATCAAAAATCCTCCAATTCTCAAAGGAGAATAGAAGAAATCATACTTTCATACAATATCTTAATTGAATTATATTTAATGATCAATAAATCCAATTGAATTATTATAGATATACACATTCCAAAATCCTAACACGAATCTATAATAGATTCTATAAAGAATAAAGATTTTCTCTAGATATTTGGACTGGAATTGACGAACACTTAATACCAATATTATTCTTTATTATTATTATAGTGTGCAATAAAAAAAGGAAATGGGGCGTAGCCAAGCGGTAAGGCAACGGGTTTTGGTCCCGCTATTCGGAGGTTCGAATCCTTCCGTCCCAGAGCATATCCATCCATTGTATCCTAATACTTCTTTTTTGTTCAACAAGGTTCTGTTTCAAGGTCTAATATTGGAATAGAATATTATTTCTCTTTTATTTTATATTTTTTCACAACACAAACTGAACTAAATCGAGTTCAAAATCCTTTTGTGACCCAGATAAAGATAAGATGGGGCATAGAGCATAGTTGCAGAAAGATTACTTAACCTCAGGTTAAACAAAATATGAAAAGAAAATACATATAAAACGAGGAAGTGCTTAGCCTATAGGTATGTATTGTTATCCTATTTCAGTGACAATAGTCTTTTTATTTTTGTGAAAAAGAAATTGCATCCCTAAAATAGTAAAATTGAAATATTTAACAATGAGATTTCTTTTTTTTGTTCAATGTATTTAGCTTATTTAGTTTATTTACTTTACATCATTTCATTGACAATTCTATTCGAAAAAAAAGCAAAGATTTCTCTTTCTTATTCTTATGATGATGATAAGAAAATAAAAAAAGGGAGTCTTTACTATAAAACTTTACTCAAATAATGATGTAGATAGAAAGTAGGAAACTTTTTCAAATATCAAGTATCAAGATTTCTAATTTGGAATCATTCCTTATAGGTTCCATCTTTGGGAAGTTGAAAATGGGTCAGTCTATCTTATTGAGTCACTTCAAGAAGCAGAGTCAAATAGAATTTCCTTATTCGTGTGATGCTAGTTATGTTATTTCTATATTTTATTTTGATTTCTGTCTATTTCTCTTAGATAGATATTAGATATTTTTTGCGAGATATATTTATAGAAAATTAGAAAAATGTTCATAAAAATAAAAATGTTCCATTCATACAAAAAAAGCCGAGGTCTTGCTAATTTTTCTGAAGAAAAATATTTATTATATTATCTATAAAAATAAATTATTATCTATGTAGAAAATAAGAAATATAAATGACTTTGTCTCTGTACTGATTGAACCAATGACTATTCATGATTCCATAATTGAATCAATTCCATACTGATTCCAAATTCGAGGAATGTTATGGTAAAACTTCGTTTAAAACGATGTGGTAGAAAGCAACGTGCGACTTGAAGGACACGATCCCGTGTGGATTCTTATCCACCATTTTATATTAGGAATGAAGGTGCTCTTGGCTCGACGTCATTTGTTCTATTCTACTATAACTCTTCTTTTTTTTATTGGGTTATAATGTAAATAGTTCATGATGGAGCTCGAGTAGAAAGTATTGATTAATTTCTCAGGGGCAACGATCTAGGGTTAATGCCAATTAATAAATTGGAACAACTTCGTAAGTATATCTTCTATAATTAATATAGATAATAGAAATCAAAAGGATCCGATTCGAGCAAAATTGAAAAAAAAAAATTGTTGGAACGGCTAAACCTTTTTCAATCCACAGTGTATCACGCACGAATCAACCGTTGGTATGATTCTTTGATAGAAAGAAATCACAAAAGGGGTATGTTGCTACCATTTTGAAAGGATTAAGAAGCACCGAAGTAATGTCTAAACCCAATGATTTAAAACAAAGATAAAGGATCCCAGAACAAGGAAACACCACTTTAATTGTCTCACGGATCCGAATAAAGAATCCAAATATATTTTAAACGAGACAAAAAGGGTGGGTTAAAGACCACTCAATAAAAAAAAATAGATTCAAAATTAAAGAAAAATCTTTCAAATTTTTGAATTATTGAACTTGAGTTATGAGTACAAATGATTTTTTTTCAGGAAGGAAGCGAAATAAAAAAGACTATACTATGAGTTTAATTATAGAATAATTTATTTTATTTTTATATGGATTCCTTTCCTATTTATTATAATTTTATCCATAGACAAAACTTCGAATCATTTTTTCTCGAGCCGTACGAGGATAAAACTTCCTATACGGTTCTAGGGGGGGGTTCTTTTTCATCTACATCTATCCCGATGAGCCGTCTATCGAATCGTTGCAATTGATGTTCGATCCCGAAGAGAAGGAAGAGATCTTCGGAAAGTGGGTTTTTATGATCCGATCAAGAATCAAACTTATTTAAACGTTCCCGCAATTCTCTATTTCCTTGAAAAAGGTGCTCAGCCTACAGAAACTGTTCAGGATATTTTAAAAAAGGCAGAGGTTTTTAAGGAACTTGGCTCTAATCAAAACAAATTCAATTAAATTAAGGAAATAAAAACTAAGGGTAGGATAGTGATTTCTATATCATTTTGGATATCTTTTCTATACTTTGTTTTTTTATTTCCTTCTTTTCTTGCTCTATTCGTATCTATTTATCATATCATTGATAATTGATAATAATAATTTTCTAAGGAAAACCTTATTTGATTTATCCTCACAAAATAGCAAATTCCTGCAATTGGGCGGTTTTCATTCGAACTCTAATACCAAGTAAGAAACAAGGACTCGAAGTTATTCTATATAGATTCACTACAC